AACCCATTTTAGTGGAAGGGCGTGCTATTTGTTTACACCCATTGGTTTGTAAAGGATTCAACGCAGACTTTGATGGGGATCAAATGGCTGTTCATGTACCTTTATCTTTGGAGGCCCAAGCGGAGGCCCGTTTACTTATGTTTTCTCATATGAATCTTTTGTCTCCGGCCATTGGGGATCCCATTTCCGTACCAACTCAAGATATGCTTATTGGGCTCTATGTATTAACGAGTGGGAATCGTCGAGGTATTTGTGCAAATAGATATAATCCATGGAGTCGAAGAAACTATCAAAATGAAAAATGGAACCATCCAAATTATAAGTATACGAAAGAACCCTTTTTTTGTAATTCCTATGATGCAATTGGGGCTTATCGTCAAAAAAGAATCAATTTAGATAGTCCTTTGTGGCTCCGGTGGCAACTAGATCAACGTGTTGTTGCTTCAAGAGAAGCTCCCATTGAAGTTCACTATGAATCTTTGGGTACCTATCATGAGATTTATGGACATTATCTAATAGTAAGAAGTGTAAAAAAAGAAATAATTTATATATATATTCGAACAACCGTTGGTCATATTTCGTTTTATCGAGAAATTGAAGAAGCTATACAAGGATTTTTTCAAGCCTGCTCATATGGTACTTAATCATATCTTGCGAAGTAACTCTATGATACCAATGGAATTCGGCCCGGCCGAGTTCAACCAGGACCATAGTTCGTGAATTTCTACCCGAATTAAGATCGAGAAAAGGAAGTTTTCCAATCACTAACTTACACCCACTCATTGTCGAATCCCACTCAGCGGAATATGGAGGTACTTATGGCAGAAGGGGCAAATCTGGTCTTTCACAATAAAGTAATAGATGGAATTGCCATGAAACGACTTATTAGCAGATTAATAGATCATTTTGGAATGGCATATACATCACACATCCTGGATCAAGTAAAGACTCTAGGATTCCAGCAAGCCACTGCTACATCTATTTCATTAGGAATTGATGATCTTTTAACAATACCTTCTAAGGGATGGCTAGTCCAAGATGCTGAGCAACAAAGTTTTATTTTGGAAAAGCACCACCATTATGGGAATATCCACGCGGTAGAAAAATTACGTCAATCCATTGAGATATGGTATGCTACAAGTGAACATTTGCGACAAGAAATGAATCCTAATTTTAGGATGACTGACCCTTATAATCCAGTTCATATGATGTCCTTTTCAGGAGCTAGAGGAAATGCCTCTCAGGTACACCAATTAGTAGGCATGAGAGGATTAATGTCGGATCCACAAGGACAAATGATTGATTTACCTATTCAAAGTAATTTACGCGAAGGACTCTCTTTAACAGAATATATAATTTCTTGCTACGGGGCCCGTAAAGGGGTTGTGGATACGGCGGTCCGAACTTCAGATGCTGGATATCTCACGCGAAGACTTGTTGAAGTAGTTCAACATATTGTTGTACGGAGAAGAGATTGTGGCACCATACGTGGTATTTCTGTGAGTCCCCAAAACAGTACGATACCGGAAAGAATTTTTATACAAACACTAATTGGTCGTGTATTAGCAGACGATATATATATGGGTCCGCGGTGCATTGCCGCTCGAAATCAGGATATTGGGGTTGGACTTGTTAATCGATTGATAACCTTTCGAGTCCAACCAATATCTATTCGAACTCCCTTTACCTGTAGAAATACATCTTGGATCTGTCGATTATGCTATGGCCGGAGTCCTACTCACGGCGACCTGGTCGAATTAGGAGAAGCTGTAGGTATTATTGCGGGGCAATCCATTGGAGAGCCGGGTACTCAACTAACATTAAGAACTTTTCATACTGGCGGAGTCTTCACGGGGGGTACTGCAGAACATGTACGAGCCCCTTCTAATGGAAAAATAAAATTCAATGAGGATTTGGTTCATCCCACCCGTACACGTCACGGCCACCCTGCCTTTCTATGTTATATAGACTTGGATGTCACTATTGAGAGTGAAGATATTATCCATAATGTGAATATTCCGCCAAAAAGTTTTCTTTTAGTTCAAAACGAGCAATATGTAGAATCAGAACAAGTGATTGCTGAAATTCGCGCGGGAACATCCACTTTGAGTTTTAAAGAAAAGGTTCGAAAACATATTTATTCTGACTCAGAGGGAGAAATGCATTGGAGTACCGACGTGGATCATGCACCTGAATTTACATATGGTAATGTTCATCTCTTACCAAAAACAAGCCATTTATGGGTATTAGCCGGAAGGCCACACAAATCCATTGCGGCCCCACGTTCGCTACATAAGGATCAAGACCAAACGAACGCCCATTTTCTTTCTGTCGAACAAAGATATATTTCGAACTCTTCATTGACCAAGGCTCACACGAGACATAAATTTTGGAGTTCAGATCTTTCTATTTCTAGTAAAAAAGGGGGTAGAATTGCTGATTATTCAAAACTTAATCGAATCGTAAGAACTGGGCATTCTAATCTCATATATCCTGACACAAATTCCGGTTTATTGGCAAAGAGACGACGAAATCGATTCACCATTCCATTTCAATCGACTCAAGAACGAGAGAAAGAATTAATGCCCCCTTCAGGTATCTCGATTGAAATACCCATAAATGGCAGTTTCCGGAGAAAGAGTATTCTTGCTTATTTTGATGATCCTAGATACCGAAGGGCTAGTTCGGGAATTACAAAATATGGGACTATAGAGGCGCATTCAATCATAAAAAAAGAGGGTTTGATTGAATATCGAGGAGTCAAAGAATTTAGAACAAAAGGTCAAATGCAAGTAGATCGCTTTTTTTTCATTCCCGAGGAAGTACATATCTTACCACGATCTTCTTCCATAATGGTACGGAACAATAGTATCATTGGAATAGATACACAAATAACTTTAAATATAAGAAGCCGCGTAGGCGGGTTGGTCCGAATCGAGAAGAAAAAAAAAAAGATTGAATTAAAAATCTTTTCGGGAAATCTACATTTTCCCGGAAAAACAGATAAAATATCTCGACACAGGGGCATTTTGATACCGCCGGGAAGGGGACAAACAAAATCGAAACATTTGAAAAATTGGATCTATGTCCAACGAATTACACCTACTAAGAAAAGGTATTTTGTTTTAGTTCGACCCGTAGTCACATATGAAATAACGGATGGTATAAGCTTATCAACACTTTTCCCCCAGGATCTGTTGCAGGAAAGGGATAAGGTGCAACTTCGAGTTGTCAATTATATCCTTTATGGAAATGGCAAGCCGATTCGGGGAATTTCTGACACAAGTATTCAATTAGTTCGGACTTGTTTAGTATTGAATTGGGATCAAGACAAAAAAAGTGCGTCTAGTGAAGAGGCGCGTGCCTCCTTTGTTGAAGTAAAGACAAATGATATGATTCAAAATTTCCTAAGAATCGATTTAGTGAAATCCACTATTTCGTATACTGGAAAAAGGAACGATCCATCGGGTTCAGGATTGCTTTTTGATAATGGATCATCTCGTATGAATCCTTTTTTTTCTATTTATTCAAAAACAAGACTTCAACAATCTTTTAGTCAAAATTATGAAACTGTTCGTACGTTGTTGAATAGAACGAAGGAATGCCAATCTTTTCTCATTTTGTCATCAGCCAATTGTTTTCGAATGGGTCCATTCAAGGGTCTAAAATATTACAAAGAAAAAGAACCCGACCCGAGAATTTCAATTCGGAATTCGTCGGGTCCTTTTGGAACAGCTCTTCAAATTGCGAATTTTTTTTCATTTTACCGGTTAATAACTCGTAATCAGATCTTGGTAACGAACTATTTGCAACTTGATAATTTAAAACAAACTTTTCGAGTAATGAAATATTATTTAATCGATGAAAATCGTAAGGGTTATAATTCCGATTCGGTAAGTAACAGTATTTTGAATCCGTTCAAATTGAATTGGTATTGTCTTCACCACAATTCTTGTGAAGAGACTTCCACAAAAATAAGTCTTGGACAATTTCTTTGTGAAAATGTATGTATAGCTAAAAACGGGCCACATGTAAAGGCGGGTCAAGTTCTAATTGTTCAAGTCGGCTCTGTAGTAATAAGAGCAGCGAAACCCTATTTGGCCACCCCAGGAGCAACTGTTCATGGTCATTATGGGGAAATTGTTTATGAAGGAGATACATTAGTTACATTTATATATGAAAAATCGAGGTCTGGTGATATAACGCAAGGCCTTCCAAAGGTGGAACAGGTCTTAGAAGTTCGTTCGCTTGAGTCAATATCGATGAATCTAGAAAGGAGGATTGACGCTTGGAATGAGCGTATAACAGGAATTCTTGGATTTCCTTGGGGATTCTTGATTGGCGCCGAGCTAACTATAGTGCAAAGTCGTATTTCTTTGGTTAATAAGATCCAAAAGGTTTATCGATCCCAAGGGGTACAGATCCACAATAGGCATATCGAAATTATTGTACGTCAAATAACATCAAAAGTCTTGGTTTCAGAAGACGGAATGTCTAATGTTTTTTTACCAGGAGAGCTAATTGGATTGTTGCGAGCGGAACGAACAGGGCGTGCTTTGGAAGAAGCGATCTCTTACCGAGCCGTCTTATTGGGAATAACGAGAGCTTCTTTGAATACTCAAAGTTTTATATCCGAAGCGAGTTTTCAAGAAACTGCTCGAGTTTTAGCAAAAGCGGCTCTCCGGGGCCGTATTGATTGGTTAAAAGGTCTAAAAGAAAACGTGGTTCTGGGAGGAATGATACCTGTTGGTACCGGATTCAAAGGATTAGTACATCGTTCAAGCCAACAAAGGAGCATTCCTTTGAAAAACAAAAAAAAGAATCTATTTGAGGGGGAAATGAACGATATTTTGTTTTACCACAGAGAATTTTTTAATTCTTGTGTTTAAAAAAAATGGAAATCATCTATCAAAATCCTAGTTTAGGCAATTTAAGAACGGATTCCTCCTATTTATTTGTTCTATATTTATTGTGGGCATTTTCTTTTTTTTTTTATAGGATAATAGATAATAAGGAATAGAAAGGAAGTAATGGTTTGGATTGTGTATCAACGGTCAATTAGCTGTCGAAGAGAAGGTTCCGTCGGAACAATTTTTTATTTCGGGATACCTCATCTCTTAAAAAAAAGAGAAAGTGCGAGGATAAATGACAAGAAGATATTGGAACATCAATTTGGAAGAGATGATGGAAGCGGGAGTTCATTTTGGCCATGGTACTAGGAAATGGAATCCTAGAATGTCACCCTATATCTCGGCAAAGCGTAAAGGTATTCATATTACAAATCTTACTAGAACTGCTCGTTTTTTATCAGAAGCTTGTGATTTAGTTTTTGATGCAGCAAGTAAAGGAAAACAATTTTTAATTGTTGGGACAAAAAATAAAGCAGCTGATTCAGTAGCACGGGCTGCAATAAGGGCTCGGTGTCATTATGTTAATAAGAAATGGCTTGGGGGTATGTTAACGAATTGGTCCACCACAGAAACTAGACTTCATAAATTCAGAGACTTGAGAATGGAACAAAAGGCGGGAAGACTTGCCTGTCTTCCGAAGAGAGATGCAGCCATGTTGAAGAGACAGTTATCTCACTTGCAAACATATCTGGGTGGGATTAAATATATGACAGGGTTACCGGATATTGTAATCATCGTTGATCAGCAAGAAGAATATACAGCCCTTCGAGAATGTATTACTTTGGGAATTCCAACGATTTGTTTAATCGATACAAATTGCGACCCCGATCTTGCAGATATTTCGATTCCGGCAAACGATGACGCTATAGCCTCAATCCGATTAATTCTCACCAAATTAGTATTCGCAATTTGTGAAGGTCGTTCTAGCTATATAAGAAATCCTTGATTCATAAGAAAAAATGGAATTCTTGAATTAATAGAGGAGAATCGGTTAGGATTCCTGAATATCAAAAAAGATATACAAATAGCTGGGGATATGATGTGATTAGTTGGTATTATATACGATTGAAGTAGACAAGTCGAGAAAGCAATGGTTGAATCAAAATAATATTTTTTTACGGTTATATTTCTGCCAGAGGACAATATGAATGTTCTATCATGTTCAATCAATACACTAAAGGGATTATATGATATATCCGGTGTGGAAGTCGGCCAACATTTCTATTGGCAAATAGGCGGTTTTCAAGTCCACGGCCAAGTACTTATTACTTCTTGGGTTGTAATTGCTATCTTATTAAGCTCAGCCGCCATAGCTGCTCGAAATCCACAAACAATTCCGACTGACGGTCAGAATTTCTTTGAATATGTCCTTGAATTCATTCGAGACGTGAGCAAAACTCAGATTGGAGAAGAATATCGTCCTTGGGTTCCCTTTATTGGGACTATGTTTCTATTTATTTTTGTTTCTAATTGGGCAGGGGCTCTTTTACCTTGGAAAATAATACAGTTACCTCATGGCGAATTAGCCGCACCTACGAATGATATAAATACGACTGTAGCTTTAGCTTTACTCACGTCAGTAGCATATTTCTATGCGGGTCTTTCAAAAAAAGGCTTGAGTTATTTTAGTAAATACATTCAACCAACTCCAATTCTTTTACCCATTAACATCTTAGAAGATTTCACAAAACCTCTCTCCCTTAGTTTTCGACTTTTCGGAAATATATTGGCTGATGAATTAGTCGTTGTTGTTCTTGTTTCTTTAGTCCCTTTAGTAGTTCCTATCCCTGTCATGTTTCTTGGATTATTTACAAGTGGTATTCAGGCTCTTATTTTTGCAACTTTAGCCGCAGCTTATATAGGCGAATCTATGGAAGGTCATCATTAATTCATTTTGAAAGATTCTTTTTTTTTAGATCAAGTCAATATATGTTTCAAGACAATCTGCTTAGGGAACATACGGGTATGTTCGATAGTAAGCAAAAGGGATAGTAGAGGGGTATTGATTCGTATCGAAAGGCCGAACTAGGCATATGGAATCGAATAGTTATAAGTAAACTCCTGGAGACGTTTTAATTCAAAGTTTAATTCAAAGAAAGATTCTAGAATCCAATTGAATTTAAGGAAGAACGCTGGGTTTACGTTATGGAAGAAAGACATGTATATTGGATAGTAGATATTGCCTAGTTATATATGAATATAAACTAATATTAAGCCCTACTTTAATTTAGATTTAGATGGGGGATATTAATCGAAGTCTTTTTTTTTTATTGAATAAACGAAAAAATAAAGCAAGAAAGGGCCGAAGAATTCAACAAATGGTTAGAAAGAAATGAGAAATTCAAGTCAAGTTGTATAAATTCAGGAAAGACTCAATAAAGAGGAATTAAAAAGTAGAAAGTTTTTCTGATGATCTGATGGAATATTTTTATTTCAATTCGGAGTTTTTACTGAATTCGACTGGCTGAATCTTAGTCGATGGAATAATTTAGTCATAATTTTTTCGTTGATTGTATCATTAACTATTTCTTTTTTTTGTGTGAGGAATTTATCATGAATCCACTTATTTCTGCTGCTTCCGTTATTGCTGCTGGATTGGCTGTAGGACTTGCTTCTATTGGACCAGGAGTTGGTCAAGGTACTGCTGCAGGCCAAGCTGTAGAAGGTATTGCGAGACAGCCCGAAGCAGAGGGGAAAATACGAGGTACTTTATTACTTAGTTTGGCTTTTATGGAAGCTTTAACAATTTATGGATTGGTTGTAGCATTAGCTCTTTTATTTGCGAATCCGTTTGTTTAATCCTAATCCTAACAAAAATACGTATTTTTTCTTTGGACTTGACGCCTGCCGGCTTGCCTTTTCGCATTATACCAAGATTTCGCTACTACAATTATTTGTGCGTTGCGTTGAGAAAACTGGGGGAAGGGCAGATTTGAGGATTTAGTGTTACCGATTCGCTTTCTTCCTTCCCCTTCTTAGTTCAAAAGCTGTTTCGGAAATGGTGCAACAAACGCAGTATTTCGCAATTTACACGAAAAGCCGGTACCTAATCCTATTCCCATAAGTCTGAGTCTTATTGGAAATCTCAAGTGAGAAAAAGAAAATACATTGTGAAATGGAATATTTTTGAATCTATTTTTTATTTATAAATAGGAAATCGCTCAAGAATACAACAAACAAGATGTTCGATTTTTTAGTCTATCTATAAGAGGAGATCTTATGAAAAATGTAACCGATTCTTTCGTTTCCCCGGGTCACTGGCCATCTGCCGGGAGTTTCGGATTTAATACCGATATTTTAGCAACAAATCCAATAAATCTTAGTGTAGTGATTGGTGTATTGATCTTTTTTGGAAAGGGAGTGTGTGCGAGTTGTTTATTTCACGAATAGACTGGATTCAACCAGCTGCACCCCTTTTCGGTATAACTAGTAAATAAGGGTGCATGATCTCGCGAATTACTTCTGAATAAATTAAGAAATCATATAATCATATGTAAGAACCATAGCATTTCGTGATTCGTTGGTAAATATACTTTGATTCTCTAGCAACCAATAATGTGGACCTATTAACATGGTTAAAGCTAAACCGTTTGAAGTTCAGCCACAGCATGGTACTCTTTCTACCACTCTATTAATATTGAAATGGTTTTCCATTTCGAAGGAATAGTTAGAAATTTATCGATATATAACACTCATATCGATAAAAAGATTTGAAACTATTATTGGTATTGGAAAGGGGTTTATCCTTTTTTCTTTTTTTTCATTTTTGTTTAAATGCCAAATGCTGAGTTGATGACCTATTTTTTAAAAAAATATCAAATAAGAAATTTTTTTGGATTAAAAAAAAAACAACTTTGCTGACAATTACATATTTTTTGCTTGGTCAGAAGCGTCCTCAAAAAATTTTGGCTTTGGATTATTGATTCATTTCCAATTTTGTTCGAATATGAGCAAAGAGTAGAGGATAGGTTCATTACATTCAAAAAAGATAGGGTATGGAATTTTACCCTAAAAAATAGAAGTAATTGAGCGTGAGAGCCAAATGAATCGAAAGATTCACGTTTGGTTCGGGAAGGGATCATGAAAGTTTTGAAATGAATGGAAAGATAATCTACTTTCATTAAGTGATTTATTAGATAATCGAAAACTGCGAATCATGAATACTATTCGAAATTCAGAAGATCTGCGCGGAAGGGCCATTGAACAGCTAGAAAAAGCCCGGATTCGCTTACAAAAAGTAGAAGCGGAAGCAGATCAGTTTCGAGCGAATGGATATTCTGAAATTGAACGAGACAAATTGAATTTGATTCAGTCAACTTATAAAACGTTAGAACAATTAGAAAATTACAAAAACGAAACTATTCATTTTGAACAGCAAAGAGCGATTAATCAAGTACGCCAACGGGTTTTCCAACAAGCCCTACAAGGGGCTCTAGGAACCCTGAATAGTTGTTTGAGCAACGAGTTACATTTACGTACCATTAACGCAAATATTGGCATGTTTGGCACAATGAAAGAAATAACCGATTAGTCCTTCGACTGTGGGTAAGGTATTATTTTTTTTTTGTTTCCAAAAAAGAATTCATTTAATTTAAGAAAGACTCATGACAACCATTCGAGCTGATGAAATTTATAATATTATTCGTGAACGTATTGAACAATATAATAGAGAAGTCAAGATTGTAAATACAGGTACCGTACTTCAAGTGGGCGATGGTATTGCTCGTATTCACGGTCTTGATGAAGTAATGGCAGGCGAATTAGTCAAATTTGAAGAGGGTACAATAGGCATTGCTCTGAATTTGGAATCAAATAATGTCGGTGTTGTATTAATGGGTGACGGTTTGATGATACAAGAAGGAAGTTCTGTAAAAGCAACAGGACGAATTGCTGAGATACCTGTCAGTGAGGGTTATTTGGGTCGGGTTATAAATGCCCTGGCTAAACCTATTGATGGTAGAGGTGAAATTTCAGCTTCGGAATTTCGCTTAATTGAATCTCCCGCGCCTGGTATTATTTCGAGACGTTCTGTATATGAGCCTCTTCAAACGGGGCTTATTGCTATTGATTCGATGATCCCTATAGGCCGC